AATATTTTAAATCAAAAATGAATATTTGTGAACACTGTGAATGGCATTTGAAAATGAATAGTTCAGATAGAATAGATCTTTCGGTCGATCCGGATACTTGGACTCCTAGGGACGAAGACATGGTCTCTCTAGATCCCATTGAATTTCATTCAGAGGACGAACCTTATAAAGATCGTCTTGCTGCTTATCAAACAAAGACGGGATTACCCGAGGCTGTTCAAACAGGCATAGGCGAACTAAATGGCATTCCCGTAGCAGTTGCGGCTATGGATTTTGAGTTTATTGGGGGCAGTATGGGATCCGTAGTCGGGGAGAAAATCACCCGTTTGATTGAATACGCTACCAATCAATTGCTACCTCTTATTATAGTGTGTGCTTCCGGGGGGGCGCGCATGCAAGAAGGAAGTGTGAGCTTGATGCAAATGGCTAAAATAGCATCTGCTTTATATGATTATCAATCAAATAACAAGTTGTTTTATATATCAATCCTTGCATCTCCTACTACTGGTGGGGTGACGGCTAGTTTTGGTATGTTGGGTGATATCATTATTGCCGAACCCAATGCTTACATTGCTTTTGCGGGTAAAAGAGTAATTGAAGAAACATTGAAAAAACCAGTACCCGAAGGTTCGCAAGAGACTGAATATTTATTCGAGAAGGGCTTATTCGACCTAATCGTACCACGGAATCTTTTAAAAAGTGTTCTGACTGAGTTATTTAAGCTCCACGCTTTCTTTCCTTTGACTAAAAATTCAAATCAAAACCAAATAGAGTGCTAAGTTCAATTATTTGTAGCAAAGGAGTAGTTAGTGTATTCGGAATTAAAGGAAATAGGCATTTTGTTTGGTGAACTAACATCTAATTGTACAAAGATAAATAAGTTCATTTATTTAGATCTACATTTTATTATTTATTATATATCCTCGCTTAGATATAATATAGATATAGAGATACTTAGATCTATACTAAGAATTGAAGTAGGAATTAATAGTTCTAGTTAAATATTAATGTTAAATAATAATGAAAATTCTTAATTATAATTATTATAAGATATCTTTATTTATAAATAATAATAATAGGTACGAACAATAAATCGAGGTACCCAGTCTATGAACCTTCCCGCTTTTTTTGTGCCTTTAGTAGGCCTAGTATTTCCGGCAATTGCAATGGCTTCTTTATCTCTTCATGTTCAAGAAAACAAGATTGTTTAGACCTGACGGACCCCACCGCTTCTATTTTTTTTTCAAAAACTTAGACTTGCATCATAACTAACACAGATATCTATATCTATTTAGCGAAATATGATATAACATGTGATTTCTGCCGAACATAAAGACATAAAGTAAAGGACTCTTATACCTGTAGAAACATAATAATATATGGGTAAATGAATTCTAGCGGTTTTCAAATCGAACGGGATCGCTAGATGGCTGAAATAAAAAGTCCTCGGATCTATATGAATCATATGAAGGGTATGTTATTATTTAAGTTTAGATTAGATCTAAGTAATTTGATGAATTACTCCTAAAGGTTCACATTAAACTAGTGCTAGTTGATGAGCGTTACTTCGGAAACAAAACAAAAAAGCTAAAGTCAAATTAATTTGAGGGTTTCTCTCAATTCCAATAAAATACAATCGGATCAAGTATGAATTGGCGATCAGAACATATATGGATAGAACTTATAACGGAGTCTCGAAAAATAAGTAATTTCTGCTGGGCCTTTATCCTTTTTTTAGGTTCATTAGGATTCTTATTGGTTGGAACTTCCAGTTATCTTGGTAGAAATTTGATATCTTTTTTTCCGTCTCAGCAAATCATTTTTGTTCCCCAAGGTATCGTGATGTCTTTCTACGGAATCGCGGGTCTCTTTATTAGTTCCTATTTGTGGTGCACAATTTCCTGGAATGTAGGCAGCGGTTATGATCGATTCGACAGAAAGGAAGGCATAGTGTGCATTTTTCGGTGGGGATTTCCTGGAAAAAATCGTCGTATATTCCTCCGATTCCTTATAAAAGATATTCAGTCCATTAGAATAGAAGTTCAAGAGGGTATTTATGCCCGTCGTGTCCTTTATATGGACATCCGGGGCCAGGGGGCCATTCCCTTAACGCGTACTGATGAAAATTTGACTCCACGAGAAATTGAACAAAAAGCTGCTGAATTGGCCTATTTCTTGCGTGTACCAATTGAAGTATTTTGAAAAAAAAACGGGAAATGGGTTTTTTGAGGGAAAAATGCAAGAATCCCCTTTTTTCTATAAAATAACCTAAGTGAAGTTTCATCAGAAGGGTCATTCGAGCCAAAGCGGGCGGAACAACTACAAACCGAAATTCTTTAGTTTTGTCACTCGACGTTTTAGTTTCTCCTTTCTTTTGTGTTCCTTAATAACCAACACAAAAATAACAATTCGATTTCTTAATTTAGATTTATTAATAATGATAATTAGCCAATTTCTGGTTTGTTTTGCTACTTTGAGTATTGCAATATCTTTCCCTCAATTATTCTACTATTCCCGTCTGTGAGCAATCAGTAAATTTTTTTTTGAAATATTGGATATTGTGGATTCTTTTGTCTCAAAATTGGATTAATATTCATTACTTAAAGCGTTTCTTTCAGTCATTCGTTGAAAGGAGACAGTTGTTTCGAATTTGTCCAATTGAGATATCGGGAAACTCAATTTTGTTAGTATTTCTTCATTCGAAATGGATTGATTTGTAGTCGATTTCTCTAGTCTTTCGAGATTGAACGTGAAAGACTAATCAAAAAATCACAACTAAAATAGATTGATAGGTTCCATACCTTGTATAGAACGCATGCGTGAAAGAGGGATTCGATCACATAGAGTCGACGAATGAGGTGGGTTGATTAACAATTCACAGATGAAAAAATGACAAAAAAGAAAGCATCAACTCCTCTTGTATATATAGTATTTTTTCCTTGGTGGCTTTCTCTCTCATTCCAAAAAAGTCTGGAATCTTGGGTTACTGATTGGTGGAATGCCGGGCAATCCGAAATTTTTTTGAATGATATTCAAGAAAGGGGTATTCTAGAAAAATTCATAGAATTAGAGGAACTCCTCGTCTTGGACGAAATGATCGAAGAATACTCGGAGACACGTCTACACAAGCTTACTATAGGAATACAAAAAGAAACGATCCAATTAATCAAGATACACAACGAAGATCGTATCCATACGATTTTTCACTTCTCAATAAATATAATCTGTTTTGTTATTCTCAGTGGTTATTCTATTTTGGGTAATGAAGAACTTGGTATTCTTAACTCTTGGGCCCAGGAATTCCTATATAACCTAAGCGACACAGTCAAAGCTTTTTGTATTCTTTTATTAACCGATTTATGTATGGGATTCCATTCACCCCACGGTTGGGAATTACTGATTGTCTCTGTCTACAAAGATTTTGGATTTGTTCAGAATGATCAAATCATATCGGGTCTTGTTTCCACTTTTCCAGTCATTCTTGATACAGTTTTTAAATATTGGATTTTCCGTTATTTAAATCGCGTATCTCCGTCACTTGTAGTTATTTATCGTTCAATGAATGACTGATAACAGATCCACTCATATTAATCTAATCCAATTCGAGGGTTTGCAACTTTTGAGTTGTACATAAACAAAGCGTTGAAATTTTATGCTTTCTATTTCTAGTTTTACCCATCTTCAGGATTCATCCTATATTATTTATTATTCCAGTAAGCAGTAAAATTTTTATTATTCCAGAGTAACTAACAGAATCGTGGATAGGGAACTATACTAGCGACTTACCCCACCTATTGTAGAAATTTTGGTATCAACGATTGAACCATGGAAACTATAAATATTTTTTCTTGGATAAAGGAACAGATTACTCGATCTATTTCCGTATCGCTCATGATATATATCATAACCCAGACGGCGGTTTCAAATGCATATCCCATTTTTGCACAGCAGGGTTATGAAAATCCACGCGAAGCGACGGGGCGTATTGTATGTGCCAATTGTCATTTAGCTAACAAGCCCGTGGATATTGAGGTACCGCAAGCGGTACTTCCGGATACTGTATTTGAAGCGGTTGTTCGAATTCCTTATGATATACAACTGAAACAAGTTCTTGCTAATGGTAAAAGGGGGGGTTTGAATGTAGGGGCTGTTCTTATTTTACCGGAAGGTTTTGAATTAGCTCCCCCCGATCGTATTTCTCCCGAGATGAAGGAAAAGATAGGAAATTTGTCTTTTCAGAGCTATGGCCCTAATAAAAAAAATATTCTTGTGATAGGCCCTGTCCCCGGTCAGAAATATAGTGAAATTGCCTTTCCTATTCTTTCCCCTGACCCCGCTACTAAGAAAGATGTTCACTTCTTAAAATATCCTATATACGTAGGCGGGAACAGGGGAAGGGGTCAGATTTATCCGGACGGGAGCAAGAGTAACAATACAGTTTATAATGCTACAGCAGCGGGTATAGTAAGCAAAATTATACGAAAAGAAAAGAAGGGGGGGTATGAAATAACCATAACAGACCCGGATGGACGTCAAGTGGTCGATATTATCCCCCCAGGACCAGAACTTCTTATTTCAGAGGATGAATCCGTGAAATTTGATCAACCATTAACGAGTAATCCTAATGTGGGCGGATTTGGTCAGGGGGATACGGAAATAGTACTTCAAGATCCATTACGTGTCCAAGGCCTTTTATTGTTCTTGGCATCCGTTATTTTGGCACAAATCTTTTTGGTTCTTAAAAAGAAACAGTTCGAGAAGGTTCAATTGGCTGAAATGAATTTCTAGCCTTGCGGATTTATTGACATCAAGTTTCTAAAAGGGATTTTTCCTCTTACCAGCCTTCGGCACAAGAAAGGGAATTTGCTACACCCGCTTCTTGTGTCGAAGAGTAAAGATTCTTGATCCTCTTTTTCAAATATTCCCAGTCTTTTTTTCCAGATTTACCAGACCCCTTTTTTTTTTACGAAACATTCTAAGTATAAGAAGTAGTGGACAAA